AAGTCTCATTCATATTTTATTATGTATGGGATAAATCAGAAAATTAATCAGAAAATTAATAAATAAGATAATTAGGGATAAAAAAATTGGATAGGGGTTCTTTGCGATTCTAAAATATGAACAATACTTATTTCGGATGAGACAAGCCAATAAATAGGATGAACTTCAAAAATTCTTTATCATGAACTATGTAACGTGCGCATCAACATCAATTACATGGCCACGAAAAAGAAAAAGTAACATCAAAGGAGATGAATAAAATGGAAATCTCAAAAAAAAAAATACAAAGAAATGGGCTCGATTCTATTTGTGTAATAAATTTGTGTAATAAATCTAGGATGAATTTTTACTATTCCCACTCCCCCTGAACTCCCTTAGACTAGACTTTTTGGTCTTTCAACCAACTAATTTTTGAATATTATGGAAATATTAATATTTTTTTAGAACGCAAAAAAAAAAGGGAAACAAAATCAAATAATTCATTATATATACTCATTATATATACAGAGAATATACCTAAAAAATGCATCTATTCTTTAATCATCTACGAAGAGTATATTTACAGATACCTAAATAGATAAAAGAAATATGTATGATAATCTAGAGCACAAATGGGTATGTATCTATTCCCCATATTCATTTAAATGAATATGGGGAATAGATACTCATACAAATGAATCATGTGCCAGGAACCAGATTTGAACTGGTGACACGAGGATTTTCAGTCCTCTGCTCTACCAGCTGAGCTATCCCGACCATTCTTGACGCATAAGCCTCATTTTGATTTTAAAAGATTACTGGAGTATATGTCAATCAATCTATGTCAACTAAGTCAAAAAAAGACGAAAAATAAAAATTTGTAAGTTAGTTTCAGTAGTAGTAATTTGTATTGTTAATCATGCATATGAGGATTCCTTGCTCCAAAATAAGATATTCATTTGTACGTTTATCATTAAAAAAAATTATACGTGTTTCACATATATATATTCAATTACATATTCCAAAGATACTCTATATATTCCAAAACTTGTGACTTGTAATTATGATAAGATAATTATGATAAGAAAAATTCCAATTTATTTGTGAAAGAATAAACTTAATAAAACACATAAATAACAACTTAAAGATAGAGAGGAGATAGGAAAAAGAATTAGAAAGTTAAACAGGACCTTTGGGGATAGAGGGACTTGAACCCTCACGATTTCTAAAGTCGACGGATTTTCCTCTTACTATAAATTTCATTGTTGTCGGTATTGACATGTAGAATAGGACTCTATCTTTATTCTCGTCTGATTGATCAGTTCTTCAAAGGATCTATCAGATTATAATGGAGTGAATGATTTGATCAATGAATATTCCATCTTTTCTTCAACTTGGAATTGATTTGATTCACATCTTTCATTTGTGAATATTTTTCTCACAAATAGAGGTTTGAAGTCTTCATTAATACATTTAAATAGTATTTCAGTAAATATATATGTTTATCTTTGATCCATTCCTGGAATTTTGATGGAAGGATTCCTTTCCTAATCCTAATGCAAAAGGAAAAGTCGTCAACTCCATTTGTTAGAACAGCTTCCATTGAGTCTCTGCACCTATCCTTTTTTTATTAGCACTTTATGAACTTTTCTTTGTTTTCGGAAAACAGGATTTGGCTCAGGATTGCCCATTGTGAATTCCAGGGTTTCTCTGAATTTGAAAGTTCTCACTTGGTAAGTTTCCATACCAAGACTCAATCCAATTAAGTCCGTAGCGTCTACCAATTTCGCCATATCCCCCTCTTTTTTATTTGAGATTCGAATCTCATTAGAATCCTTTTTTTTTATTATGAGAATTATTCTGGAACTTTTGAATTCTTTGAATTCATTAAATACAGATTCTTATATTGAAAAATGTTTGATCCTATTTTTTTTATTGATTTTCTTTCATCTATATTGAATACCATTATTTGGTTTAATCAGAAATGATTCTATTATTTCTGTATTCACAATTCAATATACACAGATATATACAACATATCTATCTATATTCTATGCCCCTACTTCTATTCTTTTTTCATGCAATTTGGAATACTCGAATGGTCGATTCTTTTTTTTCCTCTTAGTTTTTTTTATCTTTCCGAATGAAAACATGGGAATCTTTGATTATGATCTGGGTTGGGCTTTTCTCTTTCTTTCATTTTTTTCTTTTTTCCTTAAAGCGAACAGATACAAACTCTCTATAACATAACTAAATAAAATGAATTTTTTTTTCGTTTTTGTTTAAATAACCAATCCACTTATTCATATAGAATTGAATAGAACTAAAACGAATCTACTGGCTATAAAGAACCATTATTTTAGTGTAGAATTAGATTAGACATTCATTTATGAATATTGAATTCCTAATTCCTTACTCAAATTTACTTTAAAAACAATCTAATTTTTAAAATAATAAAATATCTTATAATTCTAATGTATAAATCTATAGATTATACATATTTAAATTTAATGTATAAAAA